AATCTTGTTTGATCCAATATGATAAAAGACAAAACAAAAAAACGATTCGTTATAAAAAAAAGAATAAAAAATTCAGTATATTTTCATTAAATTTGAATCCTTTAATTCGCGAGGAGCCGGATGAGAAGAAACTCTCATGTCCGATTTTGTAGTAGAGATGAAATTGAAAAAGAAGCATCAACTATAACCCCAAAAGAACCAGATTTCGTAAACAACATAGAGGAAGAATGAAAGGGATATCTTGTCGAGGCAATCGTATTTCTTTCGGTAAATATGCTCTTCAGGCACTTGAACCAGCTTGGATCACATCTAGACAAATAGAAGCAGGGCGACGAGCAATGACACGAAATGTGCGGCGTGGTGGAAAAATATGGGTACGTATATTTCCAGACAAACCCGTTACAGTAAGACCTACAGAAACACGTATGGGTTCGGGTAAAGGATCTCCCGAATATTGGGTAGCTGTCGTTAAACCAGGTAGAATACTTTATGAAATGGGTGGAGTAGCAGAAAATATAGCCAGAAAGGCTATTTCAATAGCGGCCTCAAAAATGCCTATACGAACTCAATTCATTATTTCGGGATAAATAGGAACGTAGAACCAAAGAAAAAAGTCTTGGGGATAAAAAAATTGCAGGTTTCTTTTTTTGGACAAACAATATTTCTTTTTTTTCCTTCACTCTTTGCTTTGCATTGAAAGAACAGATTCAAAAATGATATGATTCAACCTCAAACCCATTTGAATGTAGCGGATAATAGCGGGGCTCGAGAATTAATGTGTATTCGAATCATCGGAGCTAGTAATCGCCGATATGCTCATATCGGTGACATTATTGTTGCTGTGATCAAGGAAGCATTACCAAACACACCTCTAGAAAGATCAGAAGTGATCAGAGCTGTAATTGTACGCACTTGTAAAGAACTTAAACGTGACAACGGTATGATAATACGATATGATGACAATGCTGCAGTTGTTATTGATCAAGAAGGAAATCCAAAAGGAACTCGAGTTTTTGGTGCGATTGCCCGAGAGTTGAGACAGTTAAGTTTCACTAAAATAGTCTCATTAGCTCCTGAGGTATTATAAGATGATAGTTCTATTATACATAGTATTTGTATGAAATTAGATTGTATCTCACGCATATACCTTATATTTAACATAATTAAAGAATTTTTAAATACTATGTTAAATATTAAATATTTTAATAAAATTGAAATAAAAACATGTTGATTATATCAAAAATGGGAGGAAAGAATAATTTTAGTTTATCATGGGTAGGGACACTATTGCCGACATAATAACTTCTATACGAAATGCCGACATGAATAGAAAAGGGACGGTTCGAATAGCATCTACTAAGATCACCGAAAACATTGTTAAAATACTTTTACGAGAAGGTTTTATCGAAAACGTGAGAAAACATCAGGAAAACAACAAATATTTTTTTGTTTTAACCCTACGACATAGAAGGAATAGGAAAGGACCATCTAGAACTATTTTAAATTTAAAACGGATTAGTAGACCTGGCCTACGAATTTATTCTAACTATCAACGAATTCCTAGAATTCTAGGCGGGATGGGGATTGTAATTCTTTCTACTTCTCGAGGTATAATGACAGACCGAGAGGCTCGACTACAAGGAATCGGCGGAGAAATTTTGTGTTATATATGGTAATCTTTATGATATCCGCATTGTATTCGGAGTTTTTTGTCAACGAAAAGGGGCGGAGTAGTTGATATCACTCTTCCTACATTAGTTGATACTTCTAGGGGTTTTACCTAGAATGCTAAAATGAAAGAACAAAAAAAATTATTCATGAAGCTTAAATTAGTGAATCACTACCTAATGGTATGTTCAGGTTTCATTTAGATAATGAAGATCTAATTCTAGGTTATGGTTCAGGAAGTATCCCACGGGCTTTAGTTTGATACGTATAATAGCAGTCAAGGTTGAAGTAAGTCTTTATGTTATGCTTCAACCAGAAAACGTATAGTTTATAGACTCCACAAAAAGGATTCGAAAGATTAGGCGGTTTTTTCAACTTCAACATGCCCCCCCATGGAGCTGGAATTCGAGGTTTAAAATTTCAAGAAACTTATTTTCTTCCAATCCAAAAGTATATTCGGAATTAAGTTAAGGAACGACAACTATGAAAATAAGGTCCTCCGTTCGTAAAATTTGTGAAAAATGTCGACTGATCCGTAGGAGGGGGCGAATTATAGTAATTTGTTCCAACCCGAGACATAAACAAAGACAGGGCTAATCTTGTTAAAATGGACTCTCTAACATAAAGGATCCGATCCAATGAAAAAGATAAAATCTCCTTTAACATGAAATGGATATATCCATATATCTCTGAATTCGATGATAAAGTATGGCAAAATCTCTAGCAAGAACGGGTTCACGTAGGAATGGGCGTAGTGGTTCACGTAAAAGTGCACGTAGAATACCAAAGGGAGTTATTCATGTTCAAGCAAGTTTCAACAACACCATTGTGA